AAAAATATCGTATCCATCCATATAGATTAGATGGAAATATTTGATACATGAGACTACGATCTAATATCTAGAAGTCTCTAAGATATAAATAATACGATATAAATTGATCTTGTCTTATGTTCTAGAATAAAAATAGAATAAAAATAATTAAAACATCTCTTATCTTGTGACTTGGAATAAACCCTTTTCTGTAAAGGAAGGGAATAGCAATTTATTCCTATAAAACGGAACATCTAGGAACAAGAAAAGATTTAATCGGCAATATCGACAGATTACCGCGTAGTCCAAAGAAATATGAAAACGAAAAAAAAAAAAGCTCCACTGTTCAAATTTTTAATTTTAATATCAGAATAGTGGATATAGTTATGATTCAACGGGTTAGGTCCACTTACTTTTTTCTTTTATTGATTTTATTGCAATAATAAAAAATAGAAATATTTGGCGATTCAAGTAGACAACTTATTATTTTTCAGTATAAACTTAATATTAATACTAGTCATTATATCATTAATAATATAAAATATTATTATAATAAACATAATAGCAAATGTTCAACCTTATAACTATAATTAATATTACTGTACTATAAATTATATATAATTAATATATATATATATTAATTAATATTAATATGGTTTCTTACTTAATTTATTAAATAATAAAAAAATTAATAATATTTTTATTCTCCCTTCAAATATGAATACTACCGCGGTAGTTTTATGAAAAAACTAAAGCCCCTTATCGGATTTGAACCGATGACTTACGCCTTACCATGGCGTTACTCTACCACTGAGTTAAAAGGGCATATTTGATTCAATTCCTGAATAAGCCACTAGTCACTATGTGTTTAGTGTATATCCATATTATATGTTATGTGTATCTAAATAGATCTTATACGTTTTAATATATCTTAAACGTATAGTGGTTCACTCAGAAACCATAAATTTGATTTACATAATGAGTATAGGATATACTTGTAAGTATAAGTAAAAAAAGGGTTTAATTATATTTGAGTTCATAAATATCAATCAATGCAAGGAATTGTTTCAAGACAGATCCTAAATTGCCATCATAACGAAATAACGAAATTCATTTGATTGATACATGGACCTACCAATTCAACCTAGATCCAAAATATTTCATCGAATCATTAATAAAGCGATTCAGCTTGTCTCCCAAACCAAATTCTTAGAAAAAAAAATTTATTATTATTAAAAATAAATAAAAGAATATTACTAAATATTAACATTATTAATAATATTATTGAAACTATTAATTTCAAGAAAAAAAAAAAGAAAATAGATTTATTTATGGAATTCTAATAATGTCGATTAGAATGAACGATTCAGGAATATAAATAATCAAAAAATTATATATATAATCGTGAAAGACAGAAAGATCTTTTGCATTGAATCATACGATTCCATTATATTGACAATTTCAAAAAACTATTCATACTATGATCATAGTATGATGACGGTTGGGCAAGTATGCCCCCATCGTCTAGCGGTTCAGGACATCTCTCTTTCAAGGAGGCAGCGGGGATTCGACTTCCCCTGGGGGTAGGGTACTACGAAAGGAAGTTGATCGTGGATTATCACTAAACCTGGATTGATTCTTCCCGGGTCGATGCCCGAGCGGTTAATGGGGACGGACTGTAAATTCGTTGGCAATATGTCTACGCTGGTTCAAATCCAGCTCGGCCCAATAATTCGCCGATCCACCATGAAATGATATAAGCCATTTGTTGTTCTCCAGAAATGATCGATCCCAATAGAAAAAAGTCAAAATCGCTGATCAAATTTTCTGATATTGATATATCTTATCTTTATCGCTATTTATTTACTCTATTTATTTTTTCCAACAAGTTTTGATCTTGCTAAAGATCTAGATTTATATCAAGGTAAAGTCTAAGGAAAAGAGTAAAGAAAAAAAAAAAGAACTTCTTTCATTGAAAGATTCACTATCCAATTAATTTGGAAATAACGAAAAGATTCTTAGTGATCACTGCCTCTATTGCGAAAGTTCATATCCATATCGAAAGTATTTGAAAAGTATTTGAATAAATTAAGAATATGTATACTGTAAGAATATGTATACTGTACACCTTTTTTTTATTATGTTATTTCCTTGGGATTGTAGTTCAATTGGTCAGAGCACCGCCCTGTCAAGGCGGAAGCTGCGGGTTCGAGCCCCGTCAGTCCCGATGGATCCAAATCCAATAAAAAAAATATAGCAATTCATCCTTCCATATTTCTATTCTGTAAAAGGGAATCCAAATATTAGATATTAGAATTTCATTGCCAACGGGAATCCCTTTTCTTTTTTTTTTTTCTTCTATATGTTTGGAACCAATGGTAAGTGTAAAAGCGGTTAGATGATACTTCATCAAATGATTGTACAAAAAAGTCACTAGTTTATAGAAATAGAAAAGAAAGAGAATGAAAAATAGAAATAAAGTTATTTTTGATTGTATCAAAATTGACTTCGGGATTCGGTATGGATAAAAGATCTTTGTATGCTATACTATTCAATTCTTGACGATGAAGCAATTTGTCAGATATTGTTATTCATTATATTGATCCGATTCGATTATATCTCGATGGAATTCATCCCATTGAATTTACAGACAAAAGATTTATCATCTCTATGGGATTAAATCCCGAGTTATTGCGAATTAAAGAGAAACGAAACGATGAAATTATGGAAGTAAATATTCTCGCATTTATTGCTACTGCACTGTTCATTCTAATTCCTACTGCTTTTTTACTTATAATATACGTAAAAACAGTAAGTCAAGGTGATTAATTTGAATTAAACTTGTGACTCTTTAGTTCTTATCAATGATTGAAGAAAAGAAATAAAATATAAAGGATTCAAATTTCACCTTTTAAATGAAATGATCGAACTAGAATCAGCAGTATTCTATGCGATACTAGATAGTATGGTAGAAAAATCTTTTTCTACCATACTATAACTAGTATTGTTATTTAGTGTATAAAGTTTGCTGTATGACGATACAGGTTAATATATATCAATTGACATTATTTTATTATCTTCATATATAGATATCAATTCCATATATGATGTACATAGTATCATGTCCCAATTCTATTTCTTTGCTTCATCTATTTCTATTTGATTTGTGTTGATTCCAATTAATTTGAAATTCTCGAAAGACCACTCTTACTCTTACAATTCTAATTCGTAGATTTCTTATCTTTTTGAATTTAAATTTAATATGAATTCCGATATCCATTGAAAGAAAGAATCAAATCAATGAAATAGGTATGGGTATAATAAACGAAAATCAAGTAATCTTTATTAGCATTCCAACAACGAAATAATTGATTGGCCGGTTGACAGAGGACCCAGAGGGTCCATGGGAACTTCTTCGGATTTCGAAAAGGATTAATAAACCTCACTGATTTTAACCTTTCAACCATGATATGACATGAAAAAAGAGAACAGCATAAATAAAATTTTTAATTTAAATAAAATATTTAAAATAATAAAACACAAATGGTAAGTGCGCAATATGCAACTTGCCCAAAGACTATATTTTCTTATGTGTAGTATCTCCTTGGAGAACCACTATGTCTATGTTGTTTTCCGTAAAAAAGTGTATTGACGTAATGTAATAACAGAACTATTTTATTTTCTCTTTGAAGAGGAAAGACAAAGACGGAAAACAATAACAAATAAAAAGTAAAGTATATTAAAGTATATAATAATATATATTAATAAAGGGTTTCGTTCTTACTCATTGTCGCTATAGAAGATTTATGAAGAATTCGATTGGAAAAGATTTCATACCGTTTGGAGTACTTTTACTTTTGAAATAGAAATATTTATTTGATTGAAAGAGTTCATATATTATTTATAGAATACATTACTCCACTAGAATCCAATACATATAACTTCGAAATGAAAATATTTTCAAATTCAATTTCAATAGTGAATAAAAAAAAAGTCTTTGCAGAACGATCTATAAAAAAAATTGATACAGTTTGATTCCTAAACTCAATTAGTAGTACTTCTAGAGTCCACTTCTTCCCCATACTACCAGTGAAAGGGAAAATGTAAAGACTACCATTAAAGCAGCCCAAGCGAGACTTACTATATCCATGTGAATTATGTCCTCGATCTCTATGAAGGAATTATTCAATTATTGTTCAATAATAATAGTAGAATTACCAGCGCAGAGTCAAAAGGGGGGTTATGAGCCAACACCATTGGTGAAACAATCCAATAAATCCGATTAGACCAAGTTCTAATGATTATACTAGAAGATTTCTAGTATAATCCGAAAACATTCAGTACAAGCAAAATACGTAGAGAGCTAGCCTTTGAAGTCTCAGAAGTATCAAACAAAGAAATGTTATGTTAATAATATGTCAGAATAATAAGACCTGTTCTTTCTTTTGTCGCCCTTCATTTCATTAACTCAAAAGTATAAAAATATAGAATCAATATAGATCATTATCTACCGTATACCCCTCTTTTTATTTCTTTATTTCTTTTCGATTTTTCCCATTTATTTGATCTCAATCTTACCATCTTCGATTGTCGCTATGAATCAATCGAAGACGTCCTAATTACGTTCTTGACTCAAGATTATCAAAAAGTTAAAATTTATTTTTGTTTTTTTTTGTACTTTAGTTAAGTTAAAACTTTAATATATAAATATTAATTAAGTAAAAATATAGAAATTAAAAGTATATAAATTAAGTTTAAAGTTAAAGCCAATTATCCATTCAATCGAATTACTATTGAATGGATGTCAGAGTACAGTACTCAGATACTTTCCAGAGTATGTATACAAAGTATCTTCTGCTCTTTCCGTAACTAATAATTTAATTAGATTCTCCGTCCGTCTATCCAATCTAATTCAAGACCCATTCAGTAGACACTACATTAGTAGTGGAAGGGCTATCATATCAAAATTTACCAGTTCTTTTTCACGAATATAATCTTTTCCTAAACCCTAGCGAAAGGAT